CGACATTGCACGATCAAAGCAGTAGTACTGCTTGTACTTGTAGTAGCGGTCCTTATATACAATCGAAATAGGGTCGAAAGAAAAAATATCTATTTGATGGGGCTTCTTCCTAAACCTCTGCGTTCCATTGGACCCCCCAATTATACATTGAAAGAATCCTTTTTGTCTTCCAATCTCAATAGGTTGATTGTTTCGCTCCTGTATCTTCCAAAAGGGAAAAATATCTATGAGAATTGTTTCATGGATCCGAAAGAAAGTACTTGGGTTCTTCCAATAACTAAAAAGTGTATCATGTCTGAATCTAACTGGGGTTCGCGGCGATGGAGGAATGCGATCGTAAAAAAGAGGAATTCCAGCTGTAAGATATCGAATGAAATTGCAGCTGGAATTGAGATCTCATTCAAAGAGAAAGATATAAAATATCTGGAGTTTTTTTTTGTATCCTATACGAATGATCCGATCCGCAAGGACCATGATTGGAAATTATTTGACCGCCTTTCTCCGAGTAAGAAGAGAAACATAATCAACTTGAATTCGGGACAGCTATTCGAAATTTTAGTGAAACATTTGATTTGTTATCTCATGTCTGCTTTTCGTGAAAAAAGACCAATTGATGAGGGGGGTTTCTTCAAACAACAAGGAGCTGAGGCGACTATTCAATCAAACGAGATTGAACATGTTTCCCATCTCCTCTCGAGAAACAAGGGGGGTAGTTTTTTGCAAAATTGCGCTCAATTTCATATGTGGCAATTCCGCCAAGATCTCTTCGTTATTGGGGGGAAGAATCGGCACAAATCGGATTTTTTGAGGAACGTCTCGAGAGAGAATTTGATTTGGTTAGACAATGCGTGGTTGGTAAACAGGAATCGGGTTTTTAGCAAGGTACGGAATGTATCGTCAAATATTCAATATGATTCCATAAGATCCATTTTCTTTCAAGTAACGGATTCTAGCCAATCGAAAGGATTTTCTGATCAATCCATAGATCCTTTCAATTCCATTAGTAATGAGGGTTCGGAATATCACACATTGATCAATCAAACGGAGATTCAGCAACTAAAAAAAAGATCAATTCTTTTAGATACTTCCTTTCTTCAAACGGAACGAACAGAGATAAAATCAGATCGATTCTCAAAATACCTTTCCGGATATTCCTCAATGGCTCGGCTATTCCCGGAACGTGAGAAGCAGATGAATAATCATCTGCTTCCAGAAGAAATAGAAGAATTTCTTGGGAATCCTACAAGATCAATTCGTTCTTTTTTCTCTGATAGATGGTCAGAACTTCATCTGGGTTTGAATCCTACCGAGAGGTCGACTATAGATCAGAAATTGTTGAAGAAACAACAAGGTGTTTCTTTTGTCCCTTCGAGGCGATCGGAAAATAAAGAAATAGTTGATATATTCAAGATAATTACGTATTTACAAAATACCTCCTCAGTTCATTCGATTGCAGCAGATCCGGGATGGGATATGGTTCCGAAGGATGAACCGGATATGGACAGTTCCAATAAGATTTCATTCTTGAACGAAAATGCATTTTTTGATTTATTTCATCTATTCCATGATCGGAACAAAGGGGGATACAGGTTGCACCACGAGTTTGAATTAGAAGAGACATTTCAAGAAATGGCAGATCTATTCACTCTATCAATAACCGAGCCGGGTTTAGCCTATCATAATAAGGAATTTGGCTTGTCTATTGATTCCTACGGAAAATTATTGAATGAGGTATTCAACTCCGGGGATGAATCGAAAAAGAAATCTTTATTGGTTCTACCTTCTATTTTTTATGATTTATTTTTATTGGTTCTATCTTCTATTTTTTATGATTTATTTTTATTGGTTCTACTTTATGATTTATTTTTATTGGTTCTACTTTCTATTTTTTATAAAGAGAATGAATCTTTTTATCGAAAGATAAAAAAAAAATCGGTCCGGATCTCCTGCGGGAATGATTTGGAAGATCCAAAACCAAAAATAGCGGTATTTGCTCACAACAACATAATGGAGGCGATCCATCAATATAGATTGATCCGAAATCAGATTCAAATCCAATATAGTACCTATGGGTACATAAGAAATGTATTGAATCGATTCTTTTTAATGAATCGACCCGATTGCAACTTCGCATATGGAATTCAAAAGCATCCCATAGGAATTCAAAAGCACCCAATAGGAAATGATATTCTGAATCATCTAACTATAATAATAGATAAGATCAACCAACATTTATCCAATTTGAAAAAGATTAAGAAGAAGTGGTTCGATCCTCTTATTTCTCGAACCGAGAGATCCACGAATCTGGATCCTAATGTATATAGATACAAATGCTCCAATGGAAGCAAGAATTTCCAGGAACATTTGGAGCATTTCGTTTCTGAGCAGAAACACCGTTTTCAAGTAATGTTCGATCGATTACGTATTAATCAATATTCGATTGATTGGTCCGAGGTTATCGACAAACAAGATTTGTCCAAGTCACTTCGTTTCTTTTTGTCCAAGTCACTTCTCCTTTTGTCCAAGTCGCTTCTCTTTTTATCTAAGTCACTTCCTTTTTTCGTTGTGAGTCTCGGGAATATCTCCATTCATAGGGCCGAAATCCACATCTATGAATTGAAAGGTCTAAATGATCAACCCGGCAATCAGTTGTTAGAATCAATAGGTGTTCAAATCGTTTATTTGAATAAATTGAAACCCTTCTTATTGTATGATCATGATACTTCCCAAAGATCGAAATTTTTAATCAATACAGGAACAATATTACCTTTTTTGTTCAACAAGATACAAAAGTGCATGATTGACTCATTCCGTACTAGAAAAAATCGCAGGAAATCCTTTGAGAACACGGATTCCTATTTATCAATGATATCCCACGATCGAAACAATTGGTTGAATCCTCAGAAAAGTGCATTGATATCTTCTTTTTATAGAGCAAACAGACTTCAATTCTTGAATCATCCCCATCGCTTCTGGTTCTATTGTAACAAAGGATTCCATTTTTATGGGGAAAAGACCCGTATTCATAATTATGATTTTACATATGCCCAATTCCCCAATATCTTGTGCATTCGCAACAAAATATTTTCTTTGTGTTTCGGTAAAAAAAAACATGTTTTGGGGGAGAGAGAGACTATTTCACCAATTGAGTCACAGGTATCTGGCATATTCATACCTAACAATGTTCCACAAAGTGGTAATGAAACGTATAACTTGTACAAATCTTTCCATTTTTCAATTCGATCCGATCCATCTGTTCCTGTTTACTCGATTGCAGACATTTCTGGAACACCTGTAATAGAGGAACAAATAGTCAATTTTGAAAGAACTTATTGTCAGCTTCTTTCAGATATGAATCTATCTGATTCAGAAGGGAAAAACTTGCATCACTATCTCCGTTTCAATTCAAACATGGGTTTGATTCACACTCCATGTTTTGAGAAATATGTGCCGTCCGGAAAGAGGAAAGAACTGAGTCTTTGTCTAAAGAAAAACGTTGAGAAGGGGGAAGTAGGTAGAACCCTTCAACGAGATAGTGCTTTTTCAAATCTCTCAAAATGGAATTTGTTCCAAACCTATATGCCATGGTTCCTTACTTGGACGGGGTGTAAATATCTTTATTTCACCTTAAAAAACAATATTTATTTGATATTGAATATTCCCTTTCAATATTCCCTAAGTGGCAGTCAAAATTTTGTGTCCGTTTTTCATGATATTATGCATGGATCAGATATATCATGGCCAATTCCTCAGAAAAAGTGGTGGTCGATTCTTCCACAACGGAATCTGATAAGTGAGAGTTCGAGTAAGTGTTTACAGAATCTTCTTCTGTCCGAAGAAATGATTCATCGAAATAATGAGTCACCCATTCCATTGATATGGACACATCTGAGATCACCAAATGCTTGGGAGTTCCTCTATTCAATTCTTTTCCTTCTTCTTGTTGCTGGATATCTCGTTCGTACACATCTTCTCTTTGTTTTCCGAGCCTCTAGTGAGTTACAGACAGAGTTAGAAAAGATCAAATCTTTGATGATTCCATCATACATGATTGAGTTGCGAAAACTTCTGGATAGGTATCCTACATCTGAACTGAATTCTTTCTGGTTAAAGAATCTCTTTCTAGTTGCTCTGGAACAATTAGGAGATTCTCTGGAAGAAATACGGGATTCTGCTTCTGGCGGCAACATGCTATTGGGTGGTGGTCCCGCTTATGGGGTCAAATCAATACGTTCTAAGAAGAAATATTTGAATATCAATCTCATCGATCTCATCAGTATCATACCAAATCCCATCAATCGAATCACTTTTTCGAGAAATACGAGACATCTAAGTCGTACAAGTAAAGAGATCTATTCATTGATAAGAAAAAGAAAAAACGTGAACGGTGATTGGATTGATGATAAAATAGAATCCTGGGTCGCGAACAGTGATTCGATTGATGATGAAGAAAGAGAATTCTTGGTTCAGTTCTCCACCTTAACGACGGAAAAAAGGATTGATCAAATTCTATTGAGTCTGACTCATAGTGATCGTTTATCAAAGAATGACTCTGGTTATCAAATGATTGAACAACCGGGATCCATTTACTTACGATACTTAGTTGACATTCATAAAAAGTATCTAATGAATTATGAGTTCAATAGATCCTGTTTAGCAGAAAGACGGATATTCCTTGCTCATTATCAGACAATCACTTATTCACAAACCTCGTGTGGGGCTAATAGTTCTCATTTCCCATCTCATGGAAAACCCTTTTCGCTCCGCTTAGCCCTATCCCCTTCTAGGGGTATTTTGGTGATAGGTTCTATAGGAACTGGACGATCCTATTTGGTCAAATACCTAGCGACAAACTCCTATGTTCCTTTCATTACGGTATTTCCGAACAAGTTCCTGGATGACAAGCCTAAAGGTTATCTTATTGACGATATCGATATTGATGATAGTGACGATATCGATATTGATGATAGTGACGATATTGATGATGACCTTGATACGGA